TCCACTGTCGTAACAAAAATATTGGATGGGTCGATATAGAAATATATGGTAATGACGCCGCGATCTGATGGCTATACATCTAAATAGATTTCGATATAAATTCATCTTGATCTGGAATCAAAGAACGATATTGGAAATGGCTCTTATCTTGTGACTTAGAAAAAAGGTTTCTCTGTACAGGAAGGAAATAACAATTTATTCCCATCGAAAATCTAGGAACAAGAAGATTGAATCTAAATATCGACAAATTCTTTCGAAGTCCAAAGAAATGAAATTTAAAAAAGGAAGGAGGTCAACTGTTCTAATTCAAATTTCATCTCCATCGAATTTTAATATCAGAATAGCGTATAAAGTCATAATGAAATGGGTCAGGTCCACTTACTTTTTTTTGTTGATTTCGAATCTTTCCAATAGATTTCATTGGGATAATGGAAATTTAGGGATCTTTGATGATTCAAGAGGTGACTTATGATTATTCCTAATCATGAAAATTGCTCCAGTAAACGTTCCACTTTCTAACTCGAACTACTAGATTCTAACTCAGTATAAGGATAACGTATTATTCGGTTAGTTCCTTTTGTATTCCACAACAAAAATCCAAAAAATAGAGCTATTTCTGAATACTATGACTGGACTTTTTTGAAAAAAAATAAAAAAAAAATCAAAGCCCCTTATCGGATTTGAACCGATGACTTACGCCTTACCATGGCGTTACTCTACCACTGAGTTAAAAGGGCTTATTTGATTTAATTCCCGAACTAGTTACTAGGTAGATAAAATTTCTATATCCACATTATATATATAAGTATATGCAGTATATATAAGTATATGCAGTAGACCTATAGTGGCCAGCGTCTGTTTTTAAAATAATCAACTGGATTTACCTAGCAAGTCTAGGGTAAACTGAGGTGTTTCACAACCGGCCCTAATTTAGTTTATTGAGATGATCTTTATCAAAAAAAAATTCACTTGACTTATACATAACAGACATGTCCACTTGCCAATTCGACATAAAAAAATTTCAAGAGATTTCATCAAATCATGTGATAAATAGATTATATTGGACTAAAGTCTTAGATCAAATTTTGATAACTTCATGATCCCGCTTACTAGATATATTTTCGTAGATTTATATAGAAAATGGAGATTCTAATGAACCATTCATGAATGACGAATCCAAAACAAAAATTATATACAATTCTGAAAAACAGAAAGATCCTTCAGATCTAATCATTCCGTTCTATTGACAATTTCAAAAAACTGATCATACTATGATGATAGTATGAGGGCGGTTAGACAAGTCGGCCCCCATCGTCTAGCGGTTTAGGACATCTCTCTTTCAAGGAGGCAGCGGGGATTCGAATTCCCCTGGGGGTAGAAAGGAAGTTGATCATGGATTACCAATAAGCCTCAAATTGATTCTTCCTGGGTCGATGCCCGAGTGGTTAATGGGGACGGACTGTAAATTCGTTGGCAATATGTCTACGCTGGTTCAAATCCAGCTCGGCCCAATAATTTGCAAATCTATCCCGAGATCCCTTATTTCCCTGGGATTGTAGTTCAATTGGTCAGAGCACCGCCCTGTCAAGGCGGAAGCTGCGGGTTCGAGCCCCGCCAGTCCCGACGGATCCACTATCCAATAAATGCATCAATTCATTTTTCCCTTTACTATGAACTAGTAAAGGGTGTCGGGGGGCATACTTTCATTTCCATTTCTTTCCTATTTTTCCATTTTGTTTGAATTTTGAGAGTACATCAAAGAAATCCCCACCCCTAAAATAGTTCATTTGATGAATATTAGATCTTTTGTACGGCCTCATTTTTATCAAAACTCTTTATCTTCCAAAAAATCACAGTAAAAAGGGGGGGGGAGTTTAGAACTTAACTCTTTTTTTCCATTTAGCTTTTATTGTTTGTTTATGTTTAGGTTTGTAACTATGTGACTAATCGAAGTGGAAAGGCAATCTGACGATCCTTCATCAGATGATTGTACAAGGAAGGCACAAGGTAGGTGAAAAAAATAAGGAAATGGATAATAACTAAAAGAATTTTGGATTGATTGAGTCAGGAATCCTAATTTGGATTGGTATGGATAAAAGAATTTCCTATGTTATACTATTCAAGTCTCGACGACGAATTGATTTGATAGATCAGATATTGTTATTCATGATATTGATCCGATTCAATAGCATCGAGAGATAATTCAGTCATTGAATTTACAGACGAAAGATTTTTCATCTCTAGGGGATTAAATCCCGAGTTATTGCGAAGTAAAAAAACCGATGAGATTATGGAAGTAAATATTCTTGCATTTATTGCTACTGCATTATTCATTCTAGTTCCTACCGCTTTTCTACTTATCATTTACGTAAAAACAGTCAGTCAAAATGATTAATTCAATTGAATTTCAAAATTTATTTGAATGAAACTTTCCTTCTGAGTTCTTATCAAGAATTTGCGAAGTCAAATTAAAAGGATTCTAATTTTTCGTTTTAACTTAAATGAAATGAGCGGACTAGAATAGGCAATTCTAAGTATGTATGGGAAGAAAGATTCATCTATTTCTTTCTTCCCATACATACTATCTATCTCTTAGTCTATAAAGGTGTAATTTAGAATAACTTAAGTTTCTGTAGATCAACCTACAATATTCTTTTCATATCTCTATGTATATGAATTCCATATATTGTATGGAATTGACATAAACCCAATTTGCTATATCGATTTGTTCCGATCAATCTGAAATAATCTTATCTTAGGATTCTAATTCCTTTACTTTTACTAATAAGTTTTACTAATAACTAAGAGGAAACCTAACCGATTTTTAACGCCCGAAACATTATATGAAATAAGTCGATAAAGCATAAATAGCCTTTCTAAAAACCAAGCGGAAAATGCCCAATATGTGACTCGCCCAAGGCAAGATCTTATTGTTGCATAGTCTTTCTTAGACAACCACTATCTCTATTTCATTTCTCATAGAAAGTGCGTATACACTTAACAAAACGACTTTTTCGTTGAACAGTAACGAAAAAAAAAAGGGTCCGGTCTCCCTCAGTATCTATCTATCTAGAAAGATAGTAAGAGCCCATTCCGTTGATTGCAATAGCAAATTTCGGAAGACTTTTTGGTTGTAATAAATTTATAACCCTCTTAATCCCTTTCTTGTCGAAATAGAAACACAGGAGTCGCTGCAATATCTCTTTGATTGAAAGAAAGAGTATGATATGATTCATATCATAGATTACTCCATTGGACTTCAACGGTATTCGAAATCGAGAGATTTTTATTTGAAATAGTTCAAAGCGTGTCGCAGAATGATCTATAAAACAATTGATACGGTTTGATTCCTCAGCTCAATTAAATTAGTAGTACTTCTAGAGCCCACCTCTTCCCCACACTACGAGTGAAAGGGAAAATGTAAACACTACCATTAAAGCAGCCCAAGCGAGACTTACTATATCCATGTGAATTATGTCCCCTATCTCTATAAATACGAAGGAATTATTCCATTATTCCTCACTAATAATAGTGGAATCAATGGCAGAGAGTCAAAAAGGGATTCTGACCAAACACCGTTGATAAACCAATCCAATAAATCAATTATGATTTCTAATCGGGAAAGATTAAACACAAGAAAAAATACGTCGTAATATCCCAAAGAAATGGCAACATGGAAGAATTAACAATAAGAATAATAAGGCCTATTCTTTTTTTTTTTTGTTGACCTTGAAAAATAGAAAAGGAGAAATCACTATCTATTACAGACCTCTATTTCTACATTTGATATAATTGGTACCTTTTTTCCCAATTATCGCTGTGAAACAGGGGGTTTTCCTAGGGGTTGCCGAAAAAAATTCTTTATTTTTCCTCCTTTTTCTAGAAAGGTCAATTATCCATTTAATCTAATATTGATTAGATACCTGAACGCTCAGAGATTCTCGGGAGTCCGTCGTATATTATATAAAGCAACTTCCGCCCCTTTCCAAAACTATTAATTGAATTAGATAATTGAATTAGATTGGAGAGCCTGATAGGAAATCTGATTCAATTAATAGTCATTAGACACTCCCTTAGTATTAGTAATACAAGAATACAAGGTAGTCGTGAAGTCTTGATAGCCCCTCGACCGATCTACCGAATATTTCCTTGAATCCTAGATGCGAAAGAGGATTCGCAAGCTTTTTTTTTAGAAAACCTTCAGACCACATGCTTAGAATTCTCAACAGTTTGTTTCCTCTGCTTCTACTAGGGAAGAATTCTGCGAGTTAGATCAGCAGAACAGAAGAAGAGAGTTCAAGTTTTTTGTTGATCAGGCGACACCCGGATTTGAACTGGGGAAAAAGGATTTGCAGTCCCCCGCCTTACCACTCGGCCATGCCGCCAAAATGATCCAAAATGGAGGAAAATTTTCCCGGATTACTTCATTTTTATTGTACTTGCATTTTGACTCCCGTTTTCCTTAAAACTTTTCCTAATAGAAACAGCCCTTTTGTTTTGGATTTGATCCATCCCCTGATTGATTGGATAGTATCTGAAACTCCACAATGCTAAAAACATTCTCTCGCTTTTCTATTAAAAAATAAAATGTGAATTTTCAGTCGACAAATTTGAACCATTAACTATTTACTTTCTTGTTTCTTGGAATTCATGAACGATTCTGGGATTTGAATCCCAAATTGTGTTTTCCTAATGACATAAGAAAATACAAATTGAGACAGAACTAATCAGTATTGATTTTTTTCAATCAAAAAATCCTTCTCAATTTCAATTATAACAAAACATATGAGTATATGTAAACCCCAGAACATAAATTGTTACACATATATCTATTTTTTAGATATGTTGTCGATAGGGAATTATCATCAAATTTTCTTACTTCACTTCAATTTTGGATTGAATAGAACTTTTGATAAAGCACGACCTCGGCTGTCCCGAATAGAACCGACAATAAAAGAGAAGTCGGATATTCTAACTATCTGCATACTTGTTTAAGAAAT